GTCTACGTAGCTTAACCCCCCCCCAAAGCAAGACACTGAAAATGCCTAGATGGATTCACACATCCCATAGACAAATAGGTTTGGTCCTGGCCTTTCTATTGACCTTTAGCAAGATTACACATGCAAGCCTCCCCGCCCCAGTGAAGACGCCCTACAAATCACCATGACTAAGAGGAGTGAGTATCAAGCACGCATATGCAGCTCAAAACACTTTGCTCAGCCACACCCCCACGGGAAACAGCAGTGACAAATCTTTAGTAATAAACGAAAGTTTAACTAAGCTATGCTACACCAAGGGTCGGTCAATTTCGTGCCAGCCACCGCGGCCATACGATTAACCCGAGCCAATAGAGACCGGCGTAGAGAGTGTTTTAGACCCAATCTAATTAAAGCTAAACCCCACCTAAACTGTAAAATCCTAGCTAACATAAAATAAACTACGAAAGTGGCTTTAAAACATCTGAATACACAACAGCTAAGACCCAAACTGGGATTAGATACCCCACTATGCTTAGCCCTAAACCTCAGTAGTTAAACCAACAAAACTACTCGCCAGAATACTACAAGCAACCGCTTGAAACTCAAAGGACTTGGCGGTGCTTCACACCCTCCTAGAGGAGCCTGTCCCATAATCGATAAACCCCGATCCACCCCACCTTCTCTTGCTCAGCCTATATACCGCCATCTTCAGCGAACCCTGATAAAGGTCAACAAAGTGAGCGCAAGTGCCCCTTTTCGCAAAAACGTTAGGTCAAGGTGTAGCCTATGAGATGGAAAAAGATGGGCTACATTTTCTATCCCAGAAGACCCACGATAACTCTCATGAAACCTAAGAGTCTAAGGAGGATTTAGCAGTAAATTAAGAATAGAGTGCTTAATTGAACGAGGCCATAAAGCACGCACACACCGCCCGTCACTCCCCTCAAATATACTTAAGGACCACATTAACTAAACGCCCTGATATCTATATAGAGGGGATAAGTCGTAACACGGTAAGTGTACCGGAAGGTGCACTTGGATAAATCAAGGCATAGCTTAACGCAAAGCATCCGGCCTACACCCGGAAGATCTCAGTACAACTCGATTACCTTGAGCTAACACCAGCCCCAAACATAACCAACACTAATATCAAACAGACATACACTAAACCATTCACCCACATAAAGTATAGGTGATAGAAATTTTAACCCGGCGCTATAGACACAGTACCGTAAGGGAAAGAATAATACCACCCAAGCACAAAATAGCAAGAACTAACTTCTGTACCTTTTGCATAATGGATTAACTAGAAGTAGTTTCGCAAAGAGAACTAAAGCCAAACCCCCCGAAATCAGACGAGCTACCCGAAAACAGCTAAAAGAGCGCACCCGTCTATGTGGCAAAATAGTGGGAAGATTTACGGGTAGAGGTGACAAGCCTACCGAGCCTGATGATAGCTGGTTATCCAAGATAGAATCTTAGTTCAACCTTGAGCTTACCTACAGAACCACTTAACCCTTTTGTAAACTCAATTGTTAGTCCAAAGAGGGACAGCTCTTTGGACACTAGGAAAAAACCTTACATAGAGAGTAAAAACCATAACTACCATAGTTGGCCCAAAAGCAGCCATCAATTAAGAAAGCGTTTAAGCTCAACATTAACCACCCAAAAAAATACCAAACACATAACTGAACTCCTCATCTCACATTGGATCAATCTATCATTTCATAGAAGCAATACTGTTAGTATAAGTAACATGAATATTTTCTCCACCGCATAAGCCTAAGTCAGACCGAAAACCTCACCGACACTTAACAGTTCAGCATCAATAAACACAAACAAGCTAATACTACTTTCACTGTTAATCCAACACAGGCATGCCTTAAGGAAGGTTACAAAAAGTAAAAGGAACTCGGCAAAACTAAACCCCGCCTGTTTACCAAAAACATCACCTCTAGCATTACTAGTATTAGAGGCACCGCCTGCCCAGTGACACACGTTTAACGGCCGCGGTACCCTGACCGTGCAAAGGTAGCATAATCACTTGTTCTCTAAATAGGGACTCGTATGAATGGCATCACGAGGGTTTAACTGTCTCTTACTTTCAACCAGTGAAATTGACCTGTCCGTGAAGAGACGGACATGAATTAATAAGACGAGAAGACCCTGCGGAGCTTCAATTTACTAGTACAACTAAAAATCACACAAACCCACAGGCCCTTAAACCCTCACACCTGTACTAAAAATTTTGGTTGGGGTGACCTCGGAGCACAGTCAAACCTCCGAACAATCCATGCTAAGACTACACAAGCCAAAGCAAACTAATACTTGCAATTGACCCAATAATTTGATCAATGGAACAAGTTACCCCAGGGATAACAGCGCAATTCTATTCTAGAGTCCATATCAACAATAGAGTTTACGACCTCGATGTTGGATCAGGACATCCTAATGGTGCAGCAGCTATCAAGGGTTCGTTTGTTCAACGATTAAAGTCCTACGTGATCTGAGTTCAGACCGGAGCAATCCAGGTCGGTTTCTATCTATTCAACATTTCTCCCTGTACGAAAGGACAAGAGAAATAGGGCCCACTTTACAATAGCGCCCCCCCCCCCATAAATGACTCTAATCTTAATTTAACAAAATACCACAAATCCCACCCAAGAACAGGGTTTGTTAAGATGGCAGAGCCCGGCAATTGCATAAAATTTAAAATTTTAAAACCAGAGGTTCAACCCCTCTTCTTAACACCATGACTACAGCAAACCTTCTACTCCTTGCTGCATCCACACTAACCGCTATAGCATTTCTTACACTTGTTGAACGAAAATTATTAGGTTATATACAACTACGCAAAGGACCCAACATTGTGGGCCCTTACGGACTACTACAACCCTTCGCTGATGCAATAAAACTCTTCACCAAAGAACCCCTAAAACCCTCAACATCCACCACCATACTCTACACCATCGCACCCGCCCTAGCCTTCTCCATTGCCCTCCTCCTATGAACCCCCCTTCCCATGCCTAATCCTCTAATCAATTTCAACCTAGGACTCCTATTCATCCTAGCTATATCCAGCCTAACTGTCCACTCCACCCTATGGTCAGGATGAGCATCAAACTCAAACTACGCCCTAATTGGAGCCCTACGAGCCGTCGCCCAAACAATTTCATACGAAGTCACCCTCGCTATTATCCTATTATCAGTCTTACTAACAAGCGGCTCATTTAACCTTAGTATACTTATTACAACGCAAGAACATCTCTGACTCCTCCTACCATCATGACCTTTAGCCATAATATGATTCACCTCCACACTAGCAGAGACAAACCGAACCCCCTTCGACCKCATAGAAGGCGAGTCAGAACTAGTATCAGGCTTTAACATTGAATATGCCGCAGGCCCATTCGCCCTATTCTTCATAGCCGAATATATAAACATTATTATAATGAACGCCCTAACAACTACAATCTTTCTAGGCACATTCTACCCCACCCACTCACCAGAACTATTCACAACATGCTTTACCACCAAAACACTCCTCCTAACCTCTCTATTCCTATGAACTCGAGCAACATACCCCCGATTCCGCTACGACCAACTCATACATCTACTATGAAAAAACTTCCTTCCACTCACACTAGCATTTCTCATATGAAATATCCTAACACCCATTACAATCTCCAGCATTCCCCCCCAAACCTAGAAATATGTCTGACAAAAGAGTTACTTTGATAGAGTAAATGATAGGGGCTCCAACCCTCTTATTTCTAAGATCGCAGGCATTGAACCTACCCCTGAGAATCCAAACTTCTCCGTGCTACCTAACACACCCTATCCTAAAGTAAGGTCAGCTAAATAAGCTATCGGGCCCATACCCCGAAAATGTTGGTCACACCCTTCCCGTACTAATTAATCCCCTAGCCCAACTCACCATCTACACCACAATAATCACAGGCACACTCACTACACTACTAAGCTCACACTGATTTCTCGCCTGAGCAGGCCTAGAAATAAACATACTAGCCTTCATTCCAATTCTAATCAAAAAAACAAACCCCCGCTCCACAGAAGCCGCTACCAAATATTTCCTAATACAATCCACCGCATCCATAATTCTTATAATAGCAATTACTCTCAACAACCTACTATCAGGACRCTGAATAATAGCAAGTACCACCAACCAACTCTCATCATTAATAGTAACTGCTGCCCTCGCTATAAAACTAGGAATAGCCCCCTTCCACTTTTGAATTCCAGAGGTCACCCAGGGAACACCCCTAATTCCTGGCCTACTCCTCCTCACATGACAAAAACTAGCCCCCATCTCAATTATATGTCAAATCCACCCATCAATCAACACCTACGCCCTCATRACCCTCTCAACCCTATCTATTATAGCAGGTAGCTGAGGAGGCTTAAACCAAACACAATTACGCAAAATTATRGGATACTCCTCAATCACTCACATAGGCTGAATAATAATAACACTAACATACAATCCAACCATTACAACCCTCTACTTAACCACATACATCACCCTAACAACCACCATATTCCTATTCCTCAATCTAAACTCAAACACCACAACCCTTACACTATCCCTTACCTGAAACAAATCACCCCAACTCATGCCACTAACAATATTCACCCTTATATCCCTAGGAGGTTTACCTCCACTAACCGGCTTTCTACCCAAATGAATAACCATTCAAGAACTTGCAATAAATAACAACTTTATCATCCCCTCCATCATAGTCACCATAACCCTACTTAACCTGTACTTCTACATACGCCTAATCTACACTGTCTCAGTATCACTATTCCCCACCCCCAACAACACAAAAATGAACTGACAACTTGAAAACACAAAACCAACACCCCTCACCCCCACACTCACCATCATTTCTACCCTCCTACTACCAATCACCCCCCTAATCCTAACTGTTCCTTAGAAATTTAGGTTAAATAAGACCAAGAGCCTTCAAAGCCCTCAGTAAGTAAACTACTTAATTTCTGAAACACATAAGGACTGCAAAAACCTACTCTGCATCAATTGAACGCAAATCAACCACTTTAATTAAGCTAAGCCCCTACTAGACCAATGGGACTCAAACCCATAAAAATTTAGTTAACAGCTAAACACCCTAATCAACTGGCTTTGATCCACTTCTCCCGCCGCAGGAAAAAAGGCGGGAGAAGCCCCGGCAGAAACTCAAAACTGCTCCTTTAAACTTGCAATTTAACATGAAAATCACCTCGGGGCTGGCAAAAAGAGGGTCAGACCTCTGTCTTCAGGTTTACAGCCCAATGCTTACTCAGCCATTTTACCTTCCTCCACCCATGTTTATTAATCGTTGACTCTTTTCAACAAACCACAAAGACATCGGAACTCTATACCTACTATTCGGTGCATGAGCTGGAATCATAGGCACAGCTCTAAGTCTTCTCATTCGAGCTGAGCTAGGCCAACCAGGKAGTTTACTAGGTAGTGACCATATCTATAATGTCATTGKAACAGCCCATGCATTCGTTATAATTTTCTTCATAGTTATACCCATTATAATTGGAGGGTTCGGGAACTGACTAGTACCCTTGATAATTGGGGCTCCTGACATAGCATTCCCCCGTCTAAATAATATAAGCTTCTGACTTCTTCCCCCCTCTTTCCTGCTACTTATGGGATCAACCATAATCGAGGCTGGCGCCGGAACAGGTTGAACAGTGTATCCCCCCTTAGCAGGAAACTTCTCTCATCCAGGAGCCTCCGTAGACTTAGTCATCTTCTCCCTCCACCTAGCAGGGATTTCCTCTATCCTAGGAGCTATCAACTTCATCACCACCATTATCAACATGAAGCCCCCCGCCATATCCCAGTATCAAACCCCACTGTTTGTCTGATCTGTCCTAATCACAGCAATCCTACTACTCCTCTCCCTACCAGTCTTAGCTGCCGGCATTACTATACTACTAACAGACCGCAACCTCAATACTACCTTCTTTGATCCTACTGGAGGGGGAGACCCTATCCTATACCAACATCTATTTTGATTCTTTGGCCACCCTGAGGTCTACATCCTTATTCTCCCTGGATTCGGAATAATCTCCCACATTGTAACTTACTACTCCGGGAAAAAAGAGCCATTTGGGTATATAGGTATGACCTGGGCTATAATGTCAATCGGGTTCCTGGGATTTATTGTATGAGCCCACCACATATTTACAGTGGGCATAGATGTAGACACACGAGCCTACTTCACCTCTGCTACCATAATCATTGCTATTCCCACTGGAGTTAAAGTTTTCAGCTGACTTGCTACACTTCATGGAGGCAATATCAAATGATCTGCCGCAATACTTTGAGCCCTAGGCTTTATTTTTCTATTCACCGTAGGGGGCCTTACCGGTATTATCTTAGCAAACTCATCCCTAGATATTGTACTACACGATACATACTATGTTGTCGCCCATTTCCACTATGTTCTGTCAATAGGGGCTGTTTTTGCCATTATAGGGGGCTTCATCCACTGATTCCCTTTATTTTCAGGCTATACATTAGACCAAACTTATGCCAAAGCCCACTTTATTATTATATTCATAGGCGTAAATTTAACCTTTTTTCCACAACACTTCCTTGGCCTATCTGGAATACCTCGACGCTATTCTGACTACCCCGATGCTTATACCACATGAAATGTTCTATCGTCCATTGGCTCCTTTATTTCACTAGTAGCAGTGATCCTAATAATCTACATGATCTGAGAGGCCTTCGCCTCAAAACGCAAGGTATCAATGACCGAACAATCTCCCACTAACCTCGAATGATTAAATGGCTGTCCCCCGCCTTACCACACATTTGAAGAACCAGCCTATGTTAAACTGAACGAAAAAGGAGGGAGTCGAACCCCCTAAAACCGGTTTCAAGCCAATCCTATAGCCCCTATAACTTTTTCAATAAGATATTAGAAAAACTATTTCATGGCTTTGTCAAAACCAAATTATAGGCTATAACCCTATATATCTTACATGGCCCACCCAGTTCAACTAGGTCTACAAGATGCTACATCTCCTGTTATAGAAGAATTAATCACTTTCCACGACTATGCATTTATGACTATCTCTTTAATTAGCTTTCTAGTCTTATACGCTCTATCCTCGACACTCACAACAAAGCTAACCAATACCAACATTACAGACGCCCAAGAAATAGAGACCACTTGAACCATCCTACCCGCAATCATTCTAATCCTGATTGCCCTACCATCTCTACGCATTCTGTATTTAACAGACGAAATCAACAACCCCTCCTTTACTATTAAATCAATTGGACATCAGTGATACTGGACCTATGAGTACACAGACTACGGAGGTCTCATCTTTAACTCTTACATACTACCCCCGTTATTCTTAAACCCAGGAGACCTTCGACTCTTGGAAGTTGACAACCGAGTGGTTCTCCCAATTGAAGCCCCCGTCCGTATAATAATCACATCTCAAGATGTCTTACACTCATGAACTATCCCCACACTAGGTTTAAAAACAGATGCAGTACCCGGACGCTTAAATCAAACCACATTTACCGCCACACGACCAGGCGTCTATTACGGACAATGCTCAGAAATCTGTGGAGCTAACCACAGCTTCATACCTATCGTCGCAGAACTAATCCCGTTAAAAATCTTTGAAATAGGGCCTGTATTTACCCTATAGACACCCGGCCCTCTCCCATTTTACAAATGCGCTGCATAGCTATTCTAGCGTTAACCTTTTAAGTTAAAAATTGAGGGGAATACCCTCTGCAGCGAAATGCCTCAATTAGATACATCCACATGATTTATCACTATCACAACAACACTCCCTACACTATATCTTATTACACAACTAAAACTGCTAAACACACATTACTATCAACCCCCCCAACAAAAAAACTCTCATAAGCAAACCCCCAATAACCACTGACAACTAAAATGAACGAAAATCTATTTACCTTATTCGCAACTCCAATAATCCTAAACCAACCTGCCACAATCCCCATCATTATATTCCCCATACTACTAATCCCGACATCCAAACATCTCATTAACAACCGACTAATCACTATCCAACGTAACCTAGTACTATTCACTCTAAAGCAAATAATAATAATCCATAATGCTAAAGGGCGAACCTGGTCTCTAATACTAATATCCCTAATTACCTTTATTACCACAACTAACCTTCTGGGACTCCTACCCCACTCATTTACACCTACCACCCAACTATCTATAAACCTCGCTATAGCAATCCCCTTATGAGCTGCCACAGTAATTACAGGCCTTCGCTTTAAAACCAAAAGCTCCCTGGCTCACCTCCTACCACAAGGCACACCAACATTACTCATCCCCATACTAGTAATAATCGAAACCATTAGCCTGATCATCCAACCAGTAGCTCTAGCCGTACGCTTAACTGCCAACATTACGGCCGGTCACCTGCTAATACACCTGATTGGAAACGCAACACTAACACTACTAACTATCAGCCCCCCCGCTACTTCACTGGTCTTTACACTCCTAACACTACTTACCATCCTAGAGATCGCAGTTGCTTTAATCCAAGCCTATGTTTTCACACTCTTAATTAGCCTCTATTTACACAACAACACCTAATGACCCACCAATCCCATGCTTACCACATAGTCAAATCCAGCCCCTGACCGCTAGCAGGGGCTCTATCAGCCCTTCTAACAACATCCGGCTTAGCCATATGATTTCACTTCTATTCCACCACTCTATTGACACTAGGCCTACTAACCATAACACTAACCCTTCACCAATGATGACGCGATATCGTACGAGAAAGCACCTATCAAGGACATCACACGACACCCGTCCAAAAAAACCTTCGATACGGCATAGTCCTGTTCATTATCTCAGAAGTCTTCTTCTTTACCGGGTTCTTCTGAGCATTCTACCACTCAAGCCTAGCCCCAACCCCTTATTTAGGGGGCCACTGGCCACCAACAGGTATTACCCCATTAAATCCCTTAGAAGTACCCCTTCTAAATACCTCTGTATTATTAGCATCAGGGGTAACAATTACCTGAGCTCACCACAGCCTCATAAACAACAATCGAAAACAAACAACCCAGGCCTTGCTCATCACAATTCTACTAGGCATCTATTTCACCCTACTACAAATTTCAGAGTACTTTGAAGCACCCTTCACCATTTCCGACGGTATTTATGGCTCAACATTCTTTATCGCTACGGGTTTTCATGGACTCCACGTCATCATTGGATCCACTTTCCTCCTTATCTGTCTCATCCGCCAACTATTATATCACTTCACACCAAACCACCACTTCGGCTTTGAAGCTGCCACTTGATATTGACACTTCGTAGATGTTGTATGATTACTCCTCTACATCTCTATTTACTGATGAGGATCCTACTCTTTTAGTATAACTAGTACAATTGACTTCCAATCAATCAGCTTTGACAGTATTCAAAAAGGAGTAATCAACCTAGTACTAGCTCTAACAATCAACACCCTTTTAACCTCGCTACTAATAATTACCATGTTCTGACTACCCCAACTTAACTCCTATGCAGAAAAAACAAGCCCTTATGAATGCGGCTTTGACCCACTAAACCCCGCCCGCATTCCATTTTCAATAAAATTTTTTCTAGTAGCCATTACCTTTCTACTATTCGACCTAGAAATCGCCCTACTATTGTCCCTACCATGAGCTCTCCAAACAACAAATCTCCCAATAATAATTAAATCATCCACTACACTCATCATTATCCTAGCCCTCAGTCTAGCCTATGAATGATCCCAAAAAGGACTAGATTGAGCCGAATTGGTAAGTAGTTTAAACAAAACAAATGATTTCGACTCATTAGACTATGATCACCATACTAACCAAATGTCACCTATCTTCATTAATATTACCCTAGCATTCACCATCTCACTTCTAGGGATGCTAGTCTACCGCTCACACCTGATAGCCTCTCTCCTCTGCCTAGAAGGAATAATAATATCACTCTTCATCACAATCGCCCTCATGGCCTCAAACACACACTCCCCTCTGATCAATATCATACCAATCACCCTACTAGTATTTGCTGCTTGCGAAACAGCAGTAGGCCTTGCCTTACTAGTCTCAATCTCCAATACATATGGTCTAGATTACATCCACAACCTAAATCTACTTCAATGTTAAAAATAATCACTCCAACAATCATATTGCTACCAATAACATGATTCTCTACAAACAACATAATCTGGATTAACTTAACTACACATAGCCTAATCATTAGCCTTATTCCCTTATTATTTTTTAATCAAACCAATAACAACCTCCTTAACCACTCAACCTACCTATCCTCCGACCCACTAACAACACCCCTTCTGACACTAACCGCTTGACTTCTACCCCTCATAATGATAGCTAGCCAGTACCACCTATGCAATGAGCCCCCCTCACAAAAAAAACTCTACCTCTCCACAATAATTTTCCTTCAAATCATCTTAATTCTAACATTCATGGCCACAGAATTAATCTTATTCTACATCTTATTCGAAACTACCCTTATTCCCACCCTAATCATCATCACCAAATGAGGCAACCAAGCAGAACGCCTCAACGCAAGCACATACTTTCTATTCTATACACTAACTGGCTCTCTACCCCTACTCATCATATTAACTTACACCTACAATAACACAGGCTCATTAAATACCATACTACTAACACTCACAGACCAGAAACTAACAACTACCTGATCACACAACCTCGTCTGACTAGCATGCACAATGGCTTTCATAACAAAAATACCCTTATATGGCCTACACCTATGACTCCCAAAAGCCCATGTTGAAGCTCCTATCGCAGGCTCAATAGTCCTCGCCGCAGTACTCTTAAAACTAGGTGGCTATGGCATAATACGACTCACCTCTATTCTCAACCCCCTAACAGAATACATAGCCTACCCCTTCCTCATGCTAGCCCTGTGAGGCATAATCATAACAAGCTCAATCTGCCTACGACAAACAGACCTAAAATCACTCATCGCATACTCCTCCGTAAGCCATATATCCCTAGTAATCATAGCTTCCCTCATTCAAACCCCCTGAAGCTTTTCTGGCGCGATCACCCTCATAATTGCCCATGGACTTACTTCCTCTATGCTATTCTGCCTAGCTAATTCAAACTATGAACGCACCCACAGCCGCATTATAATACTCTCCCGAGGACTTCAAACACTATTTCCACTAATAACCTTCTGATGGTTCACAGCAAACCTTACCAACCTAGCCTTACCCCCTACCATTAATTTAATTGGAGAGCTCTTCGTAATCATAGCCTCATTCTCTTGATCCCACATCACTATCGTACTAACAGGGCTCAACATACTAATCACAGCCCTCTACTCCCTCCACATATTCATTACAATACAACGAGGAAAACTCACACACCACATAATCAACATAAAACCCCCTTTCACACGAGAAAATACACTAATATTCATACACCTTACCCCAATTATCCTTCTATCCCTTAACCCCAATATCATTCTAGGGTTCACCTCCTGTAAATATAGTTTAACCAAAACACTAGACTGTGAATCTGACCATAGAAGCTCATTACTTCTTATTTACCGAGAAAACTCGCAAGGATTGCTAACCCATGCCCCCATACTTGACACTATGGCTTTCTCAACTTTTAAAGGATAACAGCTATCCATTGGTTTTAGGGACCAAAAAATATTGGTGCAACTCCAAATAAAAGTAATAACCATGCACACCTCCATTATAATAGCTACTCTCGCCTCCCTAGCCCTTCCAATCATCACCACCTTTATCAATCCCGATAAAAACCAATCATACCCAAACCATGTAAAAACAACTACAATATATGCCTTCATTACCAGTCTTCTTCCAACAACCCTGTACATCTCCCTAAACCAAGAAACAACCATTTGAAGCTGACACTGAATGATAACTCAAACACTAAATCTAACACTAAGCTTTAAACTAGACTACTTCTCCGTAATATTCACCCCAATCGCACTATTCATCACCTGGTCTATTATAGAATTCTCACTGTGGTACATAAGCTCAGATCCAAACATCAACCAATTCTTTAAATATCTCCTTATTTTCCTCATGACAATACTAATCTTAACCACCGCTAATAACCTTTTTCAACTCTTCATCGGCTGAGAGGGCGTGGGAATCATATCTTTCTTACTAATCGGCTGATGACACTCTCGAACGGACGCTAACACAGCAGCGATCCAAGCAGTCCTATACAATCGCATTGGCGATATTGGTTTCATTCTAGCTATAGCATATTTCCTCCTACACTACAACTCATGGGACATACAACAGATACTAACTCTAAACGACTCAAACCCCCTCCCACTAGTAGGCCTCCTCCTAGCAGCAATAGGAAAATCAGCTCAACTTGGCCTTCATCCCTGACTACCTTCCGCCATAGAAGGCCCAACTCCAGTCTCAGCCCTACTCCACTCTAGCACCATAGTTGTTGCCGGAGTATACTTACTCATTCGCTTCCACCCTCTAATAGAAAATAACACACTACTTCAAAGCCTCACACTATGTCTGGGAGCTATCACCACCACATTTATAGCCATCTGCGCCCTCACACAAAACGACATCAAAAAAATCGTAGCCTTCTCCACCTCAAGCCAACTAGGCCTAATGATAGTCACCATCGGCATCAATCAACCATATTTAGCATTCCTACATATCTGCACCCACGCCTTTTTTAAGGCTATACTTTTTATATGCTCCGGGTCCATCATCCACAACCTGAACAACGAACAGGACATCCGAAAAATAGGGGGCCTATTTAAAACAATACCCCTCACCTCAACTTCCCTACTTATCGGCAACCTAGCACTCACAGGAACACCATTCCTCACAGGCTTCTACTCCAAAGACCTCATTATCGAAGCCGCAAACACGTCATATACCAACGCCTGAGCCCTATTTATCACTCTCATCGCCACCTCTCTAACAAGCGCCTATAGTACTCGAGTCATTCTCCTCACCATAACAGGGTCACCCCGCTTTCCAGCCCTAATAAACATTAACGAAAATAACCCCACCCTACTAAATCCAATTAAACGCCTCACAATGGGTAGTATTATTACTGGATTCCTTATCACCTACAACATCCCCCCCACTTCACTCCCCCAACCAACAATACCCCACTACTTAAAACTTTCAGCCCTATACGCAACTATCCTTGGTTTCCTGATAACTCTAGACCTAACCTCTATAACTAACAAACTAAAAATAAACAACCCATCACAAATATTCAAATTCTCCAACATACTAGGATATTTCCCCACTACAATTCACCGCATAATCCCACACCAAAACCTACTCATAAGTCAAAACCTAGCCCTTCTCCTACTAGACTCAATATGGCTAGAAAAATCTATGCCCAAGATGGTCGCACATGCACATACCACCACTTCCAAGACCATCACTACTCAAAAAGGCATGATTAAGCTATATTCCCTCTCCTTTCTCGTCCCCCTTGCCTTAACCCTACTTCTAATAATATAACCTATTACCCCGAGTAATCTCAATCACAATATATACACCCACAAATAACGTCCAACCAGCAACTACCACCAACCAACGCCCATAGTCGTACAAAGCACCAGCACCAATAGAATCCCCCCGGACTAACCCTGGCCCCTCTCCCTCAAAAATCACCCAACTCCCCATACTATTAAAACTAACTACCACCACCCCATCAGAACTTGAAACCCACAGAACTAACCCTGCTTCCATTATTAAACCCACCAAAAGACCCCCTAAAACCTCAAATCCCGAACCCCATGTTTCAGGGTACTCCTCAATAGCTATCGCTGTAGTATAACCAAAAACAATTATCATACCCCCCAGATAAATTAAAAACAACATCAGACCTATATAAGCCCCCCCAAAACCTAAAATTACCATACAACCAACCACACCACTAACAATCAATGCTAACCCCCCATAGATGGGAGAAGGTTTAGAAGAAAACCCAACAAATCCCATAACCAACAATACACTCAACGCAAATAAAATATATGTCATTACTTCTGCATGGACTATAACCATAACCAATGATATGAAAAACCACCGTTGTACTTCAACTACAAAAGCACTAATGACCCCAATACGTAAATCCAACCCAATTATAAAAATAATCAACCACTCCCTCATTGACCTACCAACCCCATCCAACATTTCCATATGATGAAACTTCGGCTCACTCCTCGCATTCTGCCTAATTCTACAAATCATCACAGGCCTATTCTTAGCAATACACTACTCACCAGACACCTCTTCTGCCTTCTCTTCAATCGCACATATCACCCGAGACGTAAACCACGGCTGAATCATTCGCTACCTCCACGCCAACGGCGCCTCCATATTTTTCATCTGCCTCTTCCTACACGTTGGCCGAAGCCTTTACTATGGCTCATTCCTTCTCCTAAAAACCTGAAACACTGGCATTATACTTCTATTCCTAACCATAGCAACAGCTTTCATAGGCTACGTGCTTCCATGGGGCCAAATATCATTCTGGGGAGCAACAGTAATCACAAACCTATTATCAGCAATCCCATACATCGGGACCGACCTCGTCCAATGAGTCTGAGGTGGGTACTCCATTGGTAACCCCACCCTTTCACGATTCTTCACCCTACACTTTACTCTACCCTTCATTATTACCGCCCTTACAACAGTCCATCTGCTGTTTCTACACGAAACAGGATCAAACAACCCCTGCGGAATCTCATCAGACTCAGACAAAATCACTTTCCACCCCTACTACACAATCAAAGATATCCTAGGCCTAATCCTCCTCCTCTTCATCCTAACAGCACTAACACTACTTTCACCCGACCTCCTAAACGATCCGGACAACTACACCCCAGCCGATCCACTAAATACCCCTCCACACATCAAACCAGAATGATACTTCCTATTTGCATACGCAATTCTACGATCCGTCCCTAATAAACTAGGAGGTGTATTAGCACTCTTCCTATCAATCCTCATCTTATCTATCATCCCCATACTTCATAATTCCAAACAGCAAAGCATAATATTCCGCCCACTTAGCCAATTCCTGTTCTGACTCCTAATTACAACCCTACTAACCCTCACCTGGATCGGAAGCCAACCAGTAAGTCAACCCTTCATCCTCATTGGTCAGCTAGCATCCATAACATACTTCACCACAATTCTAATCCTAATACCACTAACCTCCTTGATCGAGAACAATCTACTTAAATGAACTTGCCCTTGTAGTATAAACTAATACACTAGTCTTGTAAACTAGAAATGAGACTTACAGCCCCTAGGACAACTCAGAAAGAAAGCACTTGACTTCGCCGCCAACACCCAAAACTGGCATTCTAGCTTAAACTACTTTCTGTATTTTATATTGCACAAACTCTACAGCGCAATTAAACACTCCTACATAGATATGCTATGTAATTCGTGCATTACTGCTAGCCAACATGAATAATATATAGTACTATATATGCTCGATCGTACATACTACACATCACTGCATCCCACCTACAATCCCCAGAAAAACACCCCTACCCCAGCAAGAACCCCATACACAATCCAACCACAAATACCAAGTCCACCAACCGTACATAGTGCATTCCTCCATTTACCGTACATAACACATACCCGTCATAAACCTTCCTCCCCACCACGAATGCCCCCCTTCACTTAGGAGTCCCTTGCCCACCATCCTCCGTGAAATCAATATCCCGCACAAGAGTACTACTCTCCTCGCTCCGGGCCCATAACCCGTGGGGGTAGCTAGAAATGAACTGTATCCGACATCTGGTTCCTACCTCAAGGCCATGATAACCAAAATCGCCCATACGTTCTCCTTAAATAAGACATCTCGATGGATCACAGGTCTATCACCCTATTAACCAGTCACTGGAGCTCTCCATGCATTTGGTATCTTTTATCTCTGGTCTGCACGCAACACCATCGCAACATGCTGACTCCCACCACATCCCGTCCTGAATGCGCCTGCCTTTGATCTCTAACCCATACCATTATTGATCGCACCTACATTCCAATGTCCTAGCCCCACATAACCACTAACAGCGTGCTATTTCATTCATGCTTGTAAGACATACAACAACCAACCCACAACACTACGAAAAAATTCAAAAACCTTTAATCAACCCCCCCCCCTTGTGCCAAACCCCAAAAACAAAGTCATACCCCCTCCGGCCAAAGCTTATATTTTTATCTTTTAGGTGTGCATGCTTCAACTATCAACCCCCAASTAACATTCACTTTTTCCCCCACAACCCCAAAGACACCACTTACATCCACACCTACCTCCCT